AATAGAGAATAGCAGGAACGTTTAAATAAGTTTGATTCTTTATCGGATCATAAAAACCCACTTTCCGAAGAGCTCTTCCCTCTCTTCGGCATCGAACATCAATTGCAACGATTCGATAGACGGCTCATTGGGATAGATGTAGATAAACAATACCCCCCCCTAGAAACGTATAGGAAGTTTTCTCCTCGTACGGCTCGAGAAAAAATGATTCGAAGTTTTCTCTATATATAGAATCCTAATGAATGGCAAAAAGGTCCATAAAATGAATTAGACTATGATTTCACTCGTTTTTTTCTTCGTCCCTCCTAAAAAAAAAATCATTTGTACTCATAACTCAAGTTGTATAATTCTCAAAAATAGCTCAAAGGAAAATCTTTAGGCAATTTCATTTATTGAGTAGTCTTTAACCCCCTTTTTGTTTGTCTCATTGAAAATCTATTTTGATTCTTTATTTTGATCCAGTTATTGAGACAATTAAAACGGTGTTTCCTTGTTTCGGGATCCTTTCTCTTTGTTTTAAATCATTGGGTTTAGACATTACTTCGGTGTTTCTCAATCTTTTCAAAATGGTAGCAACATACCCCTTTTGTGATTTCTTTCTACCAAAGAATCATACGAACGGTTGATTCTCGGGTGATACACTTTGGATCAAAAGAGTTTTCTCAATTCCAACAAATTTTCTTTTTAAATTGAAACTTGCTGAAATCGGATCCTTTCGATTTCTATATCGAAGATCTACTTACGAAGTTGTTTCAATTTATTGATTGGCATTAACCCTAGATCCTTGCCCCCGAGAAATGAATTAATACTTTCTACTCGAGCTCCATCATGTACTATGTTTATTTACATTACAACCCAACAAAAAAGAGGGGTTATAGTGCAACAAATGATGTCGAGTCAAGAGCACTTTCATTCCTATATAAAATGGTGGATGTAAGACTAAGAATCCACATCGGATCACGTCCTTCAAGTCGCACGTTGCTTTCTACCACATCGTTTCAAACGAAGTTTTACCATAACATTCCTCTAATTTGGAACCCGTATGGAATTGATTCAATTATGGAATCATGAATAGTCATTGGTTCAGCTGTCCATAGACATAGTAATCTATCCTTTTTCTTCTATACATAGATGATCCAAATTTTTCTGAAAAATCTGATTTTCTAAAAAAAAAAATGAACAGAAATATCTAAGAGAAATATAGAAATACTAATATAAATAATACGAATAAATGCATTCTTTTTGAATCTTGTATCCTCAAGTGACTCGATAGGCTAGAGCTAGATTTAGATTGACATTGACCCAACTCTAACTTCTTCAAATATCAAAGATTCAACTCCCAAGGAATCAGTAAAAATGTTTCTAATTGAAAAAGTTTCCTATTTCTACATCATTATTTGAATAAAGTTTGACAGTAAAGACTACATTTGATCATCAAAGAGAAATCTCTCTTTCTTTTCGAATTGATTCATCAATAATTTTAAGCAGATAACTAGATCGAACAAGAAATTCAATTTCTTTTTTTTTTTTTTGTGATATAGCTAAAAAAGACTGATGTAAGGTACGAGTTAGGTCCTTTGGATTCTTATTTTATCAATCAGATGGACAAAAAGAGGGTTTTCATATCTATCAGATAGACTGAACAACTATTATGGATATTCTATGTTAAAAATTTCCATTTTCACATTGAAGCAATTACAATTCTTTTTCACAAAAATCGAAAGACTGCTGTCACTGAAATACAACGAAATCAAACAATACATACATAGAAGCTAAGCATTTCCTCATTTCTATGTATTTTCATATTTTGTTTAACCTGGGGTTAAGTAATCTTTCTGCAATTTTGTCATTCAAGTGAATAAAATGGATGAGTCACCCCACGTCTCAATTGTTAGATTAGATAGATTTACAATTATTCATTAAAGCCAAACACCAAATCCCTAAAAAGTTCAAAAAAAAAATACATTGGTTACATATGTAACTTGATTCTTTGTTAATGTGATTCGAACAGACACAGAGATTTAAATTCATAAATATCTTTGGTTGCTGATTAACGGCCATCTACTCCCCGAATTCAATGGAAATGATGATTCATAAATCTCAAAAAGATCTCTTTTTATGGAATATGAACTATCTCTTGTCTAGGGACAAAGACAAACAAGTCCAGATTCCATCATTTATTATTTTACCCTAACCCAGCCTTAAGAGATGGAATCCCATTGAGTGAATTTAATTAGTTAGTACCAAGAGCCCCCTCTTACTCTTATTTAGAATTCAGAGATCCGCAGAACATTAAGATTCATAATTTGAGATACCTCATTGAAGTTTAAGGGGTAGGGAAAAAGAGATAGGAAAAATAGGCCCCTTCGCATTTTGATTCAAAATAAATCATTGAAAATTCAATATAGAGATGGGACCTAAGGTTTTTCTAAGTAACTAACTTCCTTCAATATGAAGGGATGGGCATATGATGAAAAGCCCGCCCTACCCCTTTTGAATTCAAACTTTTGTGATCTATGTTACCATCTTACCTGGATCACAAATATATTCAGTTACATTTGCGTGTCATTTGCACTCAATCCCATTCAGTTTGTTGTGAAAAAAAACGATACGATTCTTCTCTGAATCATTAAAAATAAAAAAAAAACAAGAATCACATTCTATGACTAATATTATACCTTTAAACAGAAGGTTGTTTAAAACAAGGAATCTTTATTCTGATAGAATGGATACGCTCTGGGACGGAAGGATTCGAACCTCCGAATAGCGGGACCAAAACCCGTTGCCTTACCACTTGGCGACGCCCCATTTAGATTTCTATTCGACACTAATAAAGACTAATATTGGTGTTGCATGTTCGTCAATTCCAGTCCAAATATCTATAGAAAATATTTTTCTAGACTAGATTAGATTCTTGCTAGGATTTTGACACGTGTAGATATAGAATTCAACTGAATTTATTGATCATTACATATAATTCAATTAAGATATTGTATGAAAGTATGATTTCTTCTATTCTCTTTTGAGAATTGGAGGATTTTTGATTGGGTGGGTTCAAAGAAAAAGAGGGGCTTTTTGTCTACCTTACTTCATTTTTCCTTATTTATATCAAGAACTCAACCAAAATGCAATTATCTCCAAGAACAAAATGTCTGTTATGCTTAATATCTTTAGTTTGATCTATATCTGTCTTAATTCTACCCTTTATTCGACTAGTCTTTTCTTCGCCAAATTGCCCGAGGCCTATGCTTTTTTGAATCCTATCGTAGATGTTATGCCTGTCATACCCTTGTTCTTTTTTCTCTTAGCCTTTGTTTGGCAAGCTGCTGTAAGTTTTCGATAAAATCTTTAATACTATCCTAGAAAATTCATGATTTATTCGAGAAAAAAAACTCTAACAATTAACAATTAAGAAGAGCAACTAATACAGTATGAACCTTCGATTCAAACACGGAAAGTCTGGGATAACCTCGAGAAATCAAAACCCAGCTCGACCCATTTCGTCATTCTGACCCTTTTTCCAACGAAAGGCCCTAACCCTATTAGGGTCCCCCCCAATATCTAATTGGGGTATGAAATCCATTTTTGGTAATGAGCGACTCTTATTACAAATGACTTTGAATTTCACCTTTTCTTTTTTTAGAAATCACTTCATTTCTCGGTGTCAAAATAGGATAGAATCTATTAGAATATTCTAATATTTAGAATATTCTAGTATAAAAAATGGAGGATCTATTCTCTTTTCTCGTTTTTTTCCAAAAAATGATCTTGGAGATTGTGTAATGCTTACTCTTAAACTTTTCGTTTACACAGTAGTGATATTCTTTGTTTCTCTGTTCATCTTTGGATTTCTATCTAATGATCCAGGACGTAATCCTGGACGTGAAGAATAAAAGGGTTTTCGTTTTCCTTGCTTGATTTTATTTCTTAGGATTTTTTTATCTATTCCACATGCTGAACTAGGAAAAAGAAAAAAGGGTTTGCAAAATTTGAAAGATAAATCAATCATCAATGGAAACGGAAAGAGAGGGATTCGAACCCTCGGTACGAATAGCTCGTACAACGGATTAGCAATCCGCCGCTTTAGTCCACTCAGCCATCTCTCCCAATTGAAAAAGGTAATAATTACTATGTTACATTACACATGAAGTAAGGATTGAAAAAAGTCTTTCTTTCTTTATTATATAGATATGTACAACTTTTACCAGCAATTTCATTTAGATATTAAGTAAGGGCTCGAAAGATCCAATAGACAAATCTAAAGAAAAATAAAGAAGACCCCGTTGCTTTGATTTTGTTCCTTTTATTCCCACAGCCTGGCCCGGTCAATACCTAGCCGGGCCTTTTTTTGTTCCAACGAATCCTAGCTAAAAGAATTTAGCTGGTTTGAATTTGAAAACAAAAATGCTTGCTATTAAAGCAGCAATAAAAAGACGCGGGGCCGTTTCCATTCTTTTTATATAAATTGATATAAAAGTCGCATTTCTTATTTTATAATTCCTTCTCCCTTTTTGAGTTACTTGACGACCTTACGGGAATAAAAAAATGAAACTATGGATTCTTAAATAATAATGAGTGCATTTTTCTGTTATGATTTCAGTGGTTTTAGCGAGCCATATCTATGAAAACCCCTCCATCAAAAGAAAAGGTAGAACTTGTTATTTAGTTATTTAAAAGAGCCCCCTTTTCTTTCCGGAATCTCATTAAATTGAAATCCCCCGCGAAAAACGTCGACACTCGCATTTTCATGATTCTTTTATGATCCTATCTTTATTACGCCCAATTCCTCTGTTCGACAAAAAGTTCATTTGTATATAATATTCTATTATAGTTATAGCGGGTATAGTTTAGTGGTAAAAGTGTGATTCGTTCTATGAATCCCCTTAAGAGTTAAGGGATCTTTCGGTTTGATTCATATTCCGATCAAAAACTTGATTTCTTAAAAAGGATTGAATCCTTTACCTTTCAATGACATATTCGAGGAAAAATATCGATTCTCG